ATGAATAAATATCTTACACGTTGGCTATTTTCTACTAATCATAAGGATATCGGCACTCTATATTTACTATTTGGAGCTTTTTCCGGAATGGCGGGGACAGCTTCGAGTATGTTAATACGGCTAGAACTGTCAGCTCCGGGCAGTATGTTAGGAGATGATCATCTATATAATGTAATTGTAACAGCACATGCTTTATTAATGATTTTCTTCCTGGTAATGCCAGTAATGATTGGGGGATTCGGAAATTGGTTTGTGCCAATTATGATTGGTGCACCCGATATGGCCTTTCCCAGATTAAACAATATTAGTTTTTGGTTATTACCGCCTTCTCTAATACTATTGACTGGTTCTATGTTTGTGGAACAAGGGGCAGGTACAGGTTGGACCATTTATCCCCCATTAGCAAGTGTTCAGGCCCATTCGGGGGGAGCCGTGGACATGGCCATATTTAGTTTACACCTAGCTGGGTTATCTTCCATTTTAAGTTCTATTAACTTTATAACTACTATAATTAATATGAGAATTCCTGGTATGAGTATGCATAGATTACCTCTATTTGTATGGTCTGTATTAGTTACTACTATACTGTTATTATTATCTCTACCAGTATTAGCGGGTGCAATTACAATGTTATTAACAGATAGAAATTTTAATACAACATTCTTTGATCCTGCGGGAGGGGGGGACCCAATTTTATTCCAGCACCTATTCTGGTTTTTTGGACATCCTGAAGTCTATATATTAATTTTGCCAGGATTTGGTATGGTATCTCAAATTATCCCCACATTTTCTGCTAAACAGCATATTTTTGGTTATTTGGGCATGGTCTATGCTATGATTTCTATCGGAATATTAGGATTTATTGTTTGGGCTCATCATATGTTCACCGTTGGTATGGATGTCGATACCCGTGCCTACTTTACTGCAGCCACTATGATTATTGCTGTTCCCACCGGGATTAAGATATTTAGCTGGCTAGCTACTATATATGGGGGAAGCCCGCGGCTTGACACCCCTATGTTGTGGGCTATTGGGTTTGTATTCTTATTTACCATTGGTGGTTTAACCGGAGTTATATTAGCTAATAGTTCATTAGATATAATGTTACACGACACTTATTATGTAGTAGCTCACTTCCATTACGTGTTATCTATGGGGGCCATATTTGCCATATTTGGAGGATACTACTATTGGTTCGGTAAAATTACAGGTTTTAGCTATAATGAGTTATATGGTAAAATCCATTTTTGGATTATGTTTATCGGAGTTAATTTAACTTTCTTCCCCCAACATTTCCTGGGCTTAGCTGGATTACCTAGAAGATACTCCGATTTTGCTGATGCTTATCAGGATTGGAATTTAGTAAGTTCTTGCGGAGCTATAATAGCCCTAATAGGAGTTATATGGTTTATATACTTATCTTATGAAGCATTAGCAGCCGAAAGACCATTTGAGGGGTGGTCAACTGCGCCTGGCTCGTTAGAGTGGTCTTTAAGTTCTCCGCCTGCTTTTCATACTTATAATGAATTACCGTTTGTCTATCAGAGTAAATTGAGTCATGGGGATGATTTACATATTATTTCCACACTACTCCTTTGACCTTGGGGAGTCTATAAGGCAATGTGTTCTTCTAATACATGCAAGGCCCCGTACTATGGGGTCCTACTGGTGAGGATAAAATGGGGATCGTCTCGGTTGACGTATTAGAATAGGTGGGATAGTGGCCCACCTGGTCGAAGATGCGTAGTATAGCCACACTTTCACTGTAACAAGGGGAAGACATTTTGGCAGCAGTAGAGAATCTTGTGCAATGGGTATACGCTTGACACAGGGTTTCACACTGAGGTCTGTCTAACTAAGTGCCAGCAGACGCGGTTAAACTTAGGGGCCCGGTTTTTATTTCGCATTAGGCGTTAAAGTATGTAGTGAAGCATGAGGACAAAGTAAGGTAAACCTCTTGGTAGCGGTAGAATGTTTGGAGCAAAAGTGGAAGTCCAAAGGTGAAGACTCCTTACTCCGCTCATGGTCCGTCTTCATGAAATACGAAAGCTTGGATAGCAAACAGGATTAGATACCCTGGTAGTCCTTGCCCTAAACTTATACAATTGGAGTAATCCAAATAACCTTATTGTATGCCTGAATACTATGATCGCAAGATTGAAACTCAAAAGGCTTGGCTGTTCACTGTTTGAGTCAGAGGAGCGTGTAATTTAATACGATGATCCGCGTGTCACCTTACCTTTCCCTGAAAGCGGACTACCTATAAAAGGTAGTAGCCGCTCAGGCATTGCATGGCCGTCGTCAGGATAACAATAAATGTTATCCTTAACCCTATTATGGATTAAGTCAGGTGTCATGGTCTTTATGGAATGGGATATTACGCGCTACATTCTTCTGTACAATATATACAATAAATTGGGAGGCGTAGATTCTCTGAAACGGGAATCTTAGGTAGAATTTGATAGTAATCGGGAAGTAGAGCGTTCCGGTGAATTATAACCCGGTGTTAGCACAAATCGCCCGTCGTCCCCTTCGAGTTAGGGATACGAGACGCCCTGCCTTTGGCAGGGTTATCCCTCCTTTTCGAGAATGGGTAAGTCGTAACATAGTAAGAGTAAGGGAACTTGTTCTTGGGCCATAGCCCTGCGTTTAATACGTACTTGGCCGCCCTCTTTGTATAACCGGGATGATAAGTACTATTATTTCAATTATCTTTAAGACGCTTGCAATAATAATACCTTTATTAGTGGCTATAGCTTATTTAACTTTAGCAGAAAGAAAGGTACTAGGATATATGCAAGCACGGAAAGGACCCAATGTAGTTGGTGTCTATGGACTATTACAGCCTTTAGCTGATGGATTAAAGTTATTCTCCAAAGAGATGATTATCCCCAATCACGCCAATCTATCGGTTTATATTGTAGCCCCAATTCTATCACTTACCTTAGCTTTTTTGGCTTGGGGGGTTATTCCTTTTAGCCCGGGCATCGTACTAGCTGATATTAATGTTGGAATTTTATATGTATTTGCTATTAGTTCCATGGGGGTGTATGCTATTTTAATGTCTGGTTGGGGGAGTAATTCTAAATATGCGTTCTTAGGAGCTATCAGAGCAGCAGCTCAGATGATTAGCTATGAAGTGTGTATAGGGCTTATCCTAATATCAGTAATATTATGTGCAGGTTCTCTTAATATTACTCAAATTGTTTTAGCTCAAGCCGAAATTTGGTATATAATACCCTTATTTCCGGCTGCTTTAATGTTCTTTGCTTCGGCATTAGCTGAAACTAATCGGGCTCCTTTTGATCTTACCGAAGGAGAATCAGAATTGGTAGCTGGATATAATGTAGAATATTCTAGTATGTCGTTTGCCCTCTTTTTTTTAGCTGAATACGGCCATATTATTCTAATGAGCTGTTTGATAAGTTTATTGTTTTTGGGCGGTTGGGCACCTTTCACGGGAATTTTGGGAATGGGTTGCTTAGCCCTGAAAACTACTACAGTGGTTTTCACATTTGTGTGGGTACGAGCTTCTTTCCCCAGAATGAGATATGACCAACTTATGTATCTATTATGGAAGTCTTACTTACCTTTCAGTCTTGGTTTAATCGTTTTAGTTTCTGGTCTGCTGATAGGTTTGGATGCAGTACCTTGTTAGCACTCGGGGAAATATCCCCCAGTCCCCGGGGGTTGATAACCCTATGGAATCACCGAACAAAATGTTACGAGTAAGAACTCAACACCCATTAATATCTATTGTGAATGGAATATTGATTGATCTGCCGACCCCGTCTAATATTAGTTATTTATGGAATTTTGGTTCTTTGTTAGGAGCCTGTTTGGGTATTCAGTTGATTACCGGAATATTTTTAGCTATGCATTATTGCTCTGACGTTAGTTTAGCTTTTGATTCAATTTCCCACATTTTAAGAGACGTTAATTATGGGTTTTTATTAAAGTACATTCATGCTAATGGAGCCTCCCTATTTTTTCTCTGTGTGTATATACATATGGGGAGAGGACTCTATTATGGGAGCTACATGAAAATGGAAGTCTGGAATCTAGGGGTTATAATATTCTTAGTAATGATGATAACAGCCTTCTTAGGGTACGTGTTACCCTGGGGACAAATGTCCTTTTGGGGGGCCACAGTTATTACTAACTTTTGTTCTGCTATCCCTTATGTAGGCACAGAAATTGTTCAATGGATTTGGGGGGGATTTAGTGTATCTAACGCGACTCTTAATCGTTTCTTCTCTTTACATTATCTTTTTCCTTTTCTTATAGTTGGACTAGCCATACTACATATTATTAGTTTACATACAGACGGGTCTAATAATCCTTTAGGGATTGGTTCTAATATAGATAAAGTCACCTTCCATGTTTATTACACTTATAAGGACTTGTTTGGGATAATGGTACTTGGCGCTATTTTAGTTATAATTAGTTACTTTATGCCCAATGTGTTAGGTGATCCCGAGAATTTTATTCAAGCTAATCCTTTAGTGACTCCTGTTCATATACAACCAGAATGGTACTTTTTATTCGCATATGCCATACTACGCTCTATACCCAACAAGCTTGGAGGGGTCCTGGCTATGGGAGCTAGTATCTTGGTGCTATTATTATTGCCCTTTATTCATACTAGTAAGTTAAGAGCCCTAACATTTAGACCTTTAGGTAAGATAGCATTTTGGTTTTTAGTAGCCGATTTTATACTATTAACCTGGTTAGGAGCTAACCCGGTAGAGGAACCTTACGTTATGGTCGGCCAATTTGCTTCCGTATTCTACTTTTGTTACTTTTTATTATTAATTCCCCTGTTAGGGTGGATAGAAAATTATTTACTAATAACCCCCCAAAATTACAAAGCTCTTTTATACAATCTCTACTAAGACAGTTGGGCTATCTTCTAGCCCGGGTTAACTCCGGATTTTAAAATGAGCCAAGTATCTATGCAATGGTCAGCAAAGTAGTAGGGCTAGAGAAGAATGATAACTCCAGTTAATGCACTATTAGAGGCCTCGCTCCTACATGACGTGGCTGAGCCATTTCAACTAAGCTTCCAGGATGCTGCTAGTCCTGTTATGGAAGAGATTTTATTTCTTCATAACCAAATTATGTTTATTTTAATTGTTATTATAACAGTTGTATTGTGGTTAATTGTAAGAGGATTAACAGGCCAAGCCTATCATCGCTATCTTGTAGAAGGAGTCACAATAGAGATTGTTTGGACCATAATTCCAGCAATTATATTAGTGTTTATAGCATTCCCTTCTTTGAAACTACTTTATTTAATGGATGAAATAGTAGAACCAGGTGTGACAGTAAAAGCTATAGGCCATCAATGGTATTGGTCCTATGAGTATTCAGACTATCAAACTACCTTGGGTGAAGATAGTACCTTAGAATTTGATTCTTATATGGTGCCTACGACCGAGCTTGAACCGGGCGATCTTCGACTGTTAGAAGTTGACAATAGGGTGGTTGTTCCTGTTGATACTCATGTTAGAATCCTCGTTACCGGGGCAGATGTGCTTCACGCATTTGCTGTGCCTTCACTAGGTATTAAAATGGACGCTGTACCCGGACGTCTTAATCAAACCGGATTTTTAGTTAAAAGGCCGGGAATATTTTATGGTCAGTGTTCCGAGCTATGTGGCGCTAATCATTCCTTTATGCCTATTGTTATAGAAGCCGTTAGCGTGGATAAATATATCAGCTGGCTATCTTCATTATGTGCTGATCTTTAGGGGATCTTAATCGTAAAACAATGCCTCACTTAGATATAACCGCCTATTTAACTCAATATAGCTGGACATTAATAACCTTGTTAGCACTTTATAGTATTATGAGTTTGTTTATTTTACCTAAAATTCAGAATAACTTACGTATAAGAAGTATATTACAGGAAGAGGGGGCAGCCCCCGGTAAGGGGCTCGGGGTTAATAAAGCATATGCTATACTACAAGATATACTCCATAGATAGGCCCACTTTGTATATTTCATATGGCAGCTTCTTTCTTCGATCAGTTTAATGTAGTTCGGATAATTGGAGGAATAATTACTAATTCTTCTATTATGATGCTTATCCTATTAAGCGTAGTATTAATAGGAAGTTGTTCATATAAACTAATACCTACAAGATTACAGTCTACACAAGAGGTTGTATATACCCACTTCTTAGGATTAGTTAGAGATTCTACAGCTAATAAGGGGACTCAATATTTTACTCTTATTATAACTTTGTTTACGTTTATTGCTGGAATAAATCTGTTAGGTATATTTCCTTATGTATTTACCCCAACTGCCCACATTGTTATTACTTTCGGATTAAGTTTATCTATTTTAATAGCAGTAACAATATTGGGGATAACACAGTTCCGTTGGAACTTTGCTTCAATGATGATGCCTAGTGGAGCTCCTTTAGTATTAGCCCCCGCATTAGTTATAATTGAAACAATTAGCTATATTTCCAGGGCAGTCTCTTTAGGTGTTCGATTAGCTGCTAATTTGTCTGCGGGACACCTTTTATTTGCTATATTAGCAAGTTTTGGGTTTGCAATGATTAGTAATGGAATGTTAGTATTAAGCTTAGGCCCAATATTAGTAATGGTTTTTATTACTGTACTAGAGATTGCCGTGGCCCTGATTCAAGCATATGTATTTTGTCTGTTAACTGCCATATACATTAATGATACTCTAAATCTACATTAACCATATCAGGTGGGAGTATTAGTCTCCATGAGTAAGGCTTATCACCCTTATCATTTAGTGGATCCTAGTCCATGGCCTTATATAGGCTCAATTGGGGCATTACTGATTACAGTGGGCTCAGTATTATATTTTCATTATAGTTATACATGGATAATGTATCTAGGTGCAATTACATTAATATTAACAATGATTGTTTGGTGGAGAGATGTTATTAGAGAGGCCACTTTCCAAGGACATCATACTCAGATAGTAAGAAGAGGATTAAGATATGGTATGATCCTTTTTATTACTTCTGAAGTTTGCTTCTTTTTTGCGTTCTTTTGGGCATTCTTTCATAGTAGTTTATCACCCACTATAGAGTTAGGGGCTGTTTGGCCCCCTGTTGGTATAGAGGTGTTAGACCCATTTTCTGTGCCCCTATTAAACACGGCTATATTACTTAGTTCGGGAGCAACAGTAACATGGGCACATCACGCCATAGTTGGCGGACAGAGACTAGAAGCCATACAAGCACTTACTTGCACAGTAATACTTGGGATTCAATTTACAGCTCTACAAGCTATGGAGTACTACGAAGCGCCTTTTACAATCTCAGACTCCGTATACGGTTCAACCTTTTTTATAGCTACAGGTTTTCATGGTTTTCATGTTATTGTTGGAACTATATTTTTGGCTGTATGCTTAACTAGACTAATAGGTTATCACTATACTCGTCATCACCATTTTGGTTTTGAGGCTGCTAGTTGGTATTGGCATTTTGTAGATGTGGTTTGGTTGTTTTTATATGTATGTATTTACTGGTGGGGCTCTTAGCCCGGGCCATGGTTACATAGTGCTTAGCTAAGCTCAGCTTGTAGAGTCAACTAACGGTAAGTTTTCAGGCTCATAATCTGATTATGCAGGTTCAACTCCTGTCTCTACCAGGAGTTAAAAAGATAAGATATATCAGCCAAGTAGGTTGGGCATCAGGGAAAGAGGAAAATTATAAGAATCTAGGCAAACATACACGAACTAACCCGATTAGGGGGTGTGGAACTATCCCCAATAATACAATAGCCACTATTAACGGTAATTGCCCATTAAACTCTCGTCTATTAATATCTCTCGAAAATATTAAATATGGAGAAAGTTGCCCAAAACAGATTCTATTATATAGATATAACGAATAAGCAGCAGCTATGACCATACTAGATGAGGTAAGAACTCCTAATGATGTGCTAGTAGAAAAAGCAGCTACTAAGGATAAAAATTCTCCTACAAAGTTACAACTAAGAGGGACAGCGATATTAGCTAAAGTAAACACCATAAACACGATAGAAAATAGGGGCATAGTCATAACTACTCCTCTATAATATCTAACTAATCTTGTATGATGTCTTTCATAGAGCAATGTTACTGCTATAAATAAAGCTGGACTAACTACCCCATGAGCTATCATTAAGAATATAGAAGCTATCAAACCCTCCATCGTATGAGTAAATAGGCCTACTGTTACAATTCCCATATGAGCTACCGAGGAATAAGCTATCAAACGTTTCGCATCTACCTGTCTACAGGTAGTTAAACTCCCATATATTACTGCTATTAATGATAACATTAATATGATTGGTGCTAAATACTCTGTTGCTTCAGGGAAAATAGGCCAAGCGAATCTAATGAATCCATAACCTCCTAATTTTAATAGTATTCCAGCTAGAATCACTGAGCCAGCTAAAGGGGCCTCAACATGCGCAAGAGGTAGCCAGATATGAAAGGGTATCATTGGTATCTTAACTGCTAAACTAAGAAAAAAGCCTATAAATAACCAGATTTGTATTGAAGTGTAAATCTGAATGTTAGTTAGGGATAAGTAGTCAGTTGTGCCCGTTATCCTATAAATAACTGCTATGCTAAGTAACATTAATATTGAGCCAACTAGAGTATAAAAGAAGAAATAATAGGCAGCTCTTATTTTCTCTGCCCGAGCTCCCCATACTCCTATTATTAAAAACATTGGAATTAATATACTCTCAAATAACACATAAAATATTAATATATCTAATGTCGAAAATACTCCAATTAATAGTAATTCAATACCTAGAAGACACATAATAAACTCCCTAACAAGAAACTTAATACTGTCCCAACTTACCAAAATACAAATTGGTGTTAACAAAGTACTTAGTACAATAAAAAATATAGAGATTCCGTCAATAGCAAATAATATAGGTGAACCCTCAAACCAACCTATTGTACTTACCCAATTGAATTCTATTATCTGTTGAAATTGAGCTTCTTGATGAAGGTTAACTAGTAATAAAAGAGAAAGAGCGAATGTTATCAGAGACCATTCCAACGCTTGTTGGCGTAGTTTCATACTATTTTCCCTGGGAATTAATGCGATTATTATTATACTTATTAATATAGAGCCCACCATACAAGTTAATATCATATTAATATTCTGCTAATGCAGTTTCTAATTTACGATTAGGCACTTAAGTGCGATAGCTGCCCCAACTAATATTATTAATGCATAATTAAACAATAAACCAGATTGTAAGCTGCTTAACTCTTTAGTTCTATCAACTATAAATCGGGCTATTCCAGTAGGGCCTAAAATCTCTAAAATACCCCTATCTATAGTACGATAAGAGATAGTATGACCAAACTTCCAAACTGTGCTTCCAATATAATAATTTGCTATTTGGTTAAACTCCCAGGCATAAAATAAGAATCCGTATATGCTAGGGCGTGTAATATAATATATAATATATGGACGAAGTATGAACACTAGTAATATCCCTGTTACAGACATAATAACTGGTGCTAAAGATACTATTGTGGGCACAAGCGGCAAGGGGCGTACACCCGGCGCAAACACCATATTTTGAGCTATGTAACCTACTAAAATACTTCCTACCCCTAATACTAATAGCGGGCCCAGTAAGTTCCAATCAGCTTCTTGTAAATGTTGTGCGCTTATACGTGTTAAATTAGGCTTAGACACGAAGCTTAGGAAAATTAATCGAAATGAATAAAAAGCGGTTAAGAAGGCTGTAATTGAAGCCAACCAATAAATCGATATCAAACAATAACTATTATAAGTTAACTCCAGTATTAAATCTTTAGAGTAAAATCCAGATAAATAGGGAAAACCAGCCAAAGACAATGAACCAATCAACATTAATATATAAGTTAGAGGTAAGCCTCTAATTATTCCCCCCATCTTCCTAAGATCTTGTTCATCTAGAAGGGCATGAATTATTGAGCCTGCCCCCAAGAATAATAAAGCCTTAAAGAAAGCATGGGTTAGTAGATGATATAAACTACTTATACAGCTATAAGTACCACAGGCCATCACCATGTATCCTAACTGACTACAAGTAGAATAAGCAATAACCTTTTTTATATCCGATTGGACTAATCCCACTGTGGCAGCAAAGAAAGCAGTTAGGGAGCCAACCAAACCCACAATAATTGTTGCAGTTGGAGAATGATCAAAAAGGGGAGCTGACCTTATAATTAGGAATACTCCGGCTGTTACCATTGTTGCTGCGTGAATTAGGGCTGAAACAGGTGTGGGGCCCTCCATAGCATCTGGCAACCAAGTATGTAGCCCTAATTGGGCAGATTTTCCTATGGCCCCGATAGTTAGTAATATACAAATCCAAGTACACGCCGAAGATGGATACAAGGTGGAGAATAAACTACAGTAATCTAATACCCCGAATTTTTTCCAGATTAATATGATAGCTAACATTAATCCTATATCTCCTATTCTATTAATTAACATTGCCTTAATTGCTGCCTTGTTAGCTTGTATACGTGTAAACCAAAAGTTAATTAATAAATAAGAACATAAACCGACACCTTCCCAACCAATAAATAATTGCACATAATTGTTACTAGTAACCAAAACTAACATAAAAAAGGTAAATAAAGACAGATAACTCATAAACCTAGGTAAATGGGGGTCTTCTCTCATATAACTTGTAGAATAGATATGAACTAACCCACTAATTGTGGTCACTACTATTAACATTACAGCTGTTACCGTATCAAATTGTAAGCCAAAATTAGTTATTAGTAAATCAGACTCTATCCATCTTCCTAACTCTATATATACTGTGGGCCCATTAATAAGGATTTCATAACATAATACAAAAGAAAGAAGGCTACTAACGATAACCCACACAGAAGCTAACAAGCCAGCCCCCCTTCTTCCTAGATAACGACCCCCTAGTCCGCTTCCGACTGCGCTTAATAAAGGTATTAATATTACTAGAAGATACATGGAAATAAATCTAAAACAATCAAATGTGTTAACTGAAAAAACAAACTAGGACATACTATAATTGTTAAAACTAAATATAAACTTACCCCTATTAATATGGCCTTGCCCAAACCTGTTTCACGTGGAAAATTTAGTATATTTGTTATTACTAAAGGTGTTGATAAAGGTTGATAAAACATAATTTTAACCAATCTAAGGTAATAAACTCCAGCTATTACGGAGCATACTAAAGCTATTAAAGCGCTAAGATAGTAGCCCTGACCAACAGCTGCTAAGATAATATACCATTTAGTTAAAAACCCAATTAAAGGGGGAATTCCTGCAGTAGATAATAAACCTGCGGCTAGTGCTAATGCTAAGATTGGGTTTAATCTTGAAATACCGCTAAACTCAATAATCATATCTCTTTTGGGTGATATAATAAGTACTACAGACCAAAGTAATACTTGAGTTAATATATAGGCACCTATATACATTAAACTAGCCTGAATACTTTCTATAGACCCCATAGCTATTCCAAGCAGCACAAACCCTATATGACCTATCCCGCTATAAGCTAATAATCTTTTTATACGAGTTTGATTCAAAGCTCCTATAGCCCCGATAATCAGAGAAATTAATCCGGCCATTAATAATCCTATTTCATTTAGGCCTATTTGTATTATAATAGCTAGTACCCCCAATTTGGGCACGATAGATAATAGCGCAACTACCCAAGTTGGAGCCCCTTCGTATACATCGGGGGCCCACATATGAAATGGAGCTGCAGATACTTTAAATAATAATGAGATAGTAATAAGACACTTACCAGCTAATGCTCCATAAGATATTATACTTATACGAATAAATTGAAGTTCAAGCTCTCCTGTGGAGCCATAAATTAAGGCACAACCAAACAGAAACAACCCCGAAGATAGTGCCCCTAACACAAAGTATTTTAATCCAGCTTCTGCTGATAACAATGAATTCTTATTATAAGCCACTAAAATAAACATACATAATGTTTGCATTTCTAATGCTAAATATATCGAAATTAGATTTGTTGACCCAATAAGTAATAAATTACCTAAGATCACTAATAAAATCAATAAAGAACCTGATTGGTGCGATGTTCGATGGTCCAGCATACATAGTATGGCTAACCCACTTAGCATCACCAACATCTTAATAGCCGGTGTCCAACATAGCAGATGGGGCTCAGCTAATAACCCAGCAGCACCCATAAGTAGTGTCACTCCCAAACAGAATATTGCTAATCTTAGAGTCGGGCCCTTTAATCCATACGTTAACACTATTAGTATAATAAGCCCTAGTGTTAATTCCATAGGGTGCCAGGGGCTATGCGCCCACATGGCACCTAAAGGTGCGCCACTTTTGTGGCACCCTATTAATCCCAAACCTTTTGTTCTCCTTCTTTGCAGCAGCCAGAAGTTGATTACGTCGATGGGGCCAATATAGTCGAGCATCGCTGAGACCATTCCTTGCGTACTAAAACTCAGAAAAGTTGGGATTGAACATTGTAGATAGAAACCGAGCTGTGTCACCACGCTCTGAACTCAAATCATGTACGGTTTTCATGGTCGAACAGACCAACCTAAGGTACCTTCTACAGCACCAGGGCACCGCAATTCAACATCGAGGTCGCAAACACTGTCCTCGATAAGAACTCTCCGACAATATTACGCTGTTATCCCTGCGGTAGCTTTTATCCGCTTTCGATATTTATTTAGGATAATTATATCGGGTCATTATCGCCCACATAGGAACCCATTACGTTGTAATGGGTAAGTCCTTGTGCCAGCTAGGGGTGTCCCCCTCACTGTCAGGCTAATGAGATTTTAATAATACCATAAGCTCGCCTCCGTTTCTTATTCAGAGGTAGTCGCCCCAACTAAACTGTCCTGCCAACAAAAATTATTAACTTAAAATTAGAATACTTAGTACCGATCATTCTAAATTAACGCTATTGGTATCCAGTAAAGCTCGACAGGGTCTTTTCGTCTTACAATGTTTATGTAGTATCTTCACTACAATTATAATTTCATCGGCTTTTCTCTTGGGACAGTAAGACCCTCGTGGTTCCATTCATACCCGCCAACAATTAATTGGCTATTTATTGTGCTACATTATCACGGTCAGAGTTACCGCGGCCATTCAGCTGGGTTTCGCTTTAGACGTTAGTCCTCAGTTTCACTATACAACCATTGGGCAGAATTCACCCTCTATACTTCAGTAAGCCTTTAGCAGAGAGCTATGTTTTTGGTAAACAGTCGAGATCTTCTTTGCCGAGTTCCCTAAGAGAAATTATGCCCAGATATAAATCCCATAAGTAACAATAAAAGGTGCTATGCACTATAAAAGTTTTCCCGAACAGGTACAGGAATTATAATTCATCGGGCGTAATGCCCTTAGAAGTTGTATAAATATTTTATTTGGGAGTAAATCCTGTACTACTCATGCCTGCATTATCACTTCTGTTTATCTCACGAGGTGTGTACATACAGAACGCTCTACTACCAAGCCAGTTGACGCCTTTTGCGGTTGCCGTATGGCTTCCAGAGTTTCAGTTACAGATTTAGCCGCCTTAATTTTTAGAGTTTCCTAGCTTATTCAGTGAACTTTTACGTTTTCCTGTGCAGATGGCTGTTTCCAAGCCTACTTCCTGTTTGTCTAAGTTGGACCCTCTTTATACACTTAATCTGTATTAGTGACTTTAATTTCTGGTTAGGGCTTACCCCTCCTGACTAGGGGCCTTATCGCCATAGTCTGCCTACCCCAGTGATTCAAGCCCCCTGGTTTGGGGGCGAATCAACTTGGAGTGCCTTACTAAGATAGGTTTCGTAGAGAACCAGCTATATCCAAGTTCGACTAGTATTTCACCGCTAACCACAGCTCATCCAAGATTTTTGCCACAATCACTGGTTCGGTCAGCAGCATAGCTAGCTACCTGGCCATGGTTAGATCACTTGGTTTCGGGAGATCTGACTGACGAGTTTTTCCCTTGCTTTCACTACGCCTTCATTCACTACTTAAGCTTGCCAAATCTTATCTTGCAGGCCCATTATGCAAAAGGTAACCTTTAGAACCAATTCTAAGTCTTTCCCTCACGGTACTTTCTCTATAGGTGTCTATCGGGGTTTAGTCTAGATGTCCAATCACCTTAATTATCTGTTTGAGACAATTCCTCCGCTATCGCTCGCCGCTACGTACGGAATCTCAGTTGATGTATTCCCCATAGTTTAGTAAGATGTTTCAATTAACTATTCAATTTACCCTTTTTGGTTAGGACAAACAAGTTCTGAGCCTCTCCCTTGTTATTTCGTGTTTCACGTCCTTACCGACAGACCCCAGACTTTACTTAGTTCCACTGTCTAAAGACTCATTAAGATAAACCCAATATAATTTATTATGTACTGGGGTTCTTTTCCAGCCTAAAATAGATATCTTATTTCTATGAATAGATAGGTGACAACTTGAGCACACTGGCACCAAGTTAGATCTTCGATTCAGATTAAAGGAGTGTCCCCTACATAGTTTTTTGGGTTTAATATGATGTATAGCCTCCGCTGGAGCTCCACATATTTCACACGAGTCAATAAAAACCTGAGAATTATACTTAGAAGGACGGAATACTGGTAAAGAACCAGACTTACTTTGGGGCCACAGGGGTGGTGATTTACAATTAATAAGTTTACGATATTTTAAAGCACTACTATAAAACTCTCTGTCATTAATTATGTGCCCCATAACTTCAATGCCATACTGAGGGGGCCCCGGACCAGGTTTCAATTTACGTTCATAAATTATACCTTCTTGCTGAATAACAGAAAGATGATAACACCTAACTGGTGAATCAATCAGAGAACAAACTTGATGTAGATGAGTAGTCAGAACGAAACTAGTTCGTGCAGCTGTTAATCTTTCAATTGTTGCAGCTAATATTGCTAGCCCTGAACTGACTTCTGTACCATGGCAAATCTCATCCCCTAATATTAAACTGCTATAATCAGCTAGCTTTAATATAGTTGAAAGATCTCTCATTTCTACTTCAAAAGTACCCTGACCTTTATGAAGATCGTCTCCCCCTAAAATACGGGTGATTAAATAGTGGTAAGGTACTAACTTAAATACATCCGCAGCTACATACATTCCTGCCTGAGCTAAGATTACGTTGACCCCAATTGCTCTGAGTAAAGTAGACTTGCCCGCACCATTAACTGAAAGTATTAGCATTCCCCTGTCCTCTAAACTAATATCATGAGCTACACATTCTTCCTGAGTATTTAACTGTTCTATTAATGGGTGTCGGAGATTAGTCGCATCTATTAAACCCCTAGCTTTTTGTGGGGCCTGATTAATCGATTTGGCTAATAAGCAAGGTTTAGTATAATTAAATTTAATAGACACGATAGCCCCGCTTAATGCAACATCTAACCTAGAAATTATATTCTCTAGGGGAAAAAATAGCTCAGAATAACTAAAATATAGTCTTTTAAGTTCCCCATTATAGGTTTGTTTAACATAAATATTAACCTGTTCTTCTAATAAGTTTAATTCAACTGTTACTTTAAGAATAGCGGGACTAGTAATTATTTGGTAATTCCCTCTTTTACCTAGTATAATAATAGATGAGTCAGTTATAGGGGTGTCAGCCAAGTAACGTTCTAACCTGGCCAACTTTTTAGATAAAATAGAAAAGGCATAACCCTCCTTGTTGAAGTGTTCAACTTTGATAGAAATTGTATCTTGAAATACAATATTAGAAGTTTGTTCGGCCCACTCTGTAAGTTGGGCCTTTAGAGTTTGTTGTTGTACGAGGAGGTTAGTTAGATTATCGGTTGGCTGTAGTATGTCTTTGAAATCTTCCAAAAGGTTATCTACCCGAAAAAATCGATCTATTTCCTCAATTAACAATTCTAACTGGGGCCCGATTGAAGGGGGCAGTTGCAGGTCTAAAGGAAGTAATAACCTAATTAATTTACTAGCAGACAAATAAGAGCGGTAAATCTGATTTAACTTTTTAGGTGGCAGGGTATTATCACTCGAGGCACATATTGCCCATTGACGATGTAAAGAGGATAAATCTTTTATTTGTTTTAACTCGGAGTTATTAAATATTTGCTTATCAAGTAATTGTCTAAATGTAGCAATCTCCTCATAACGTAGATTTAATTCAGAATAATCTGTGATAGGGTTGAGAAGTCTAAATTTGAGTAGCCTTTTACCCATTGCAGTAGAACAGTAATCTACCAAATTAAGTACACCACCCAGTTTACCCTTTTTAGGCAATAGGTCCAATTGATATTCTGCTCGATTACATAGTATTAAATTTAGGGGGCTAACAACAGAATTATAACACTCAGGAAGTTGGAGATTCTTAATAAAATTAGAATTTCGATCTTTAATAAATTTTAATATTCCTAAAAGGCTAATTATACTTACCTGATTGATATCTTCCGTCCAAGTGCTTTGAAATATTTTACTAAGGGTATATTTATGATAATTTTTGTTAAACCACTCTTTGTTAATGCCCAAATAAATATGAAGCAAAAGCCACTCCCCATTATCACTTTCGTACCTATAAGATAAATAACCGGGGGCTATGTCCCCTGAGGGGGTTAATGTTTCCCCCATAACTTCAATTTCAACATTAGGCTCAGAAGGGAATAAATTCCAGCCAATTAATAAACCATATATCTTATTTAGTATTCCTGAATTGGCCCCCAGGTCCGCCCAAATTACTACCTCTTTAATACGATAACTAATTAATAATCGAGCTACTTTGTCTCTATCGACCCAATAGACAGGAAACATTATACTATGGCCATTCATGGCTGAAAATAAAGTAATACCTAGTAAGTCATCTTTAAAATAAATTGATATCACATAGGATAATTCCGAGCAGTCTTCTAAATTGCAACCAGGAGAATAAACCTGAGATACTGCGCGTTGTTTCGGCCCCGATTTACCAGTGACTAATTCATCAATGACTATAATAGTTAAACCTCTATCCAACAGAGTACTTATATGAGTAGTAAGAGAATATATAGGAAACCCCATTTGAAGCAAGGATCTTTTACCGGGTGATATTATTTTCATGTCAAGTAACGAGGCAACCTGTTCAATGGGAGGTGTTACCCCCAAAGGCCTACTTCGTATGTAAATTGGTATAGGCGACTCAACTAATAACTCAGCTTGAGAGTATGCTTGTTGTACACTAGGAACATCCGGCTTATGCCAAAGTTCATAGAACTTACCAATCTGTATAAGCTGAATTACTGATAGCCCATACTTAGAATAATTCTCCTCCATTAAGTTAAAATATTGCATAGGTACTTGGCTCATTTTCAAATACGGAGTTAGCCCCTTAATAAATTCAGGGCTCTAACAGCAATTGTACCACGTAAACGGTAATAGTTAACCATAATGGCTAAGCCGATAGCGGACTCAGCAGCTGCGACAGTTAGAATCATAATAGCAAAAATTTGACCAAAAAGCGTATAGAACACACGAGACTCAAAAAGAAGCAAAATAGTAGAGGCCAGTAAAACTAACTCTACACACATTAACATAATAATTAAATTGCTTCTATTAAGAATAATACCTAAGATTCCAATTAATAAGATGACAATTGATAATATTAAATAGGACATGCGCTATAGCTGACTTATAGTATTAAGTAAGTAGGGGGCTAGCCCTCCCACTCTAAGCCCCCTTCTATCCACTCATAAATTAACCCTAAAGTTAAAATAAACAAAAATAACATAACAACCCAATATCCAAATAAGGGTAGGCCCTTATAAGTAACAGCCCAGGGAAATAGGAAAGATATTTCAAGATCAAATATTAAGAATAAGATACCAATTAAGAAGAATCTAACGGAGAAGGGATTTCCCGGGTTATCAAAGGGATCAAACCCACACTCATATACTGACACTTTCTCCATATCGGGTTGTTTATTTCCTAATAGATAAGATGCCCCCAAAATTAGAATTGATAATGTCCCGCTAACGATAAGTAGTATTAGTATTCCTCCGAACTCCATGTTCCTAAGCGGAGACGTGCCTGGTCAGAAGGCACCTAAAGGTGCTTTCTGCTGATTTGCAGGAAGAGATCTTGCCTACTACGTATTTCTACGTGGGAATCGTATAAAGAAGGTGTATTTGGCTGCTTAGCTAATAATATAGCCCCTACCATGGCGACTAGTAGCACCAAACTAGCAACTAACACTAATTCATAATAGGTTGTATAAAGATGACTTCCAATTGCCCCTATGTTAGTTCTAGATTCTATAACAGGATTGCTAATATATTTAGGGCTATTGGTTAGTAAACTATAAAATAGGAATATTACAGATAATCCTACTGGTAAAAAATGCGAGTGATCCTGATAATATACCTTATTAGGCTGTTGAATTAACATAATTACGAACAAGAATAAAATAGCAATAGCTCCTACGTACACAATTATAAATATTAGGCCTATATAGTCTAATCCCAAGGATATAAACATAACAGCAGCATTAACAAAGGCGATAACTAACCAGAATACTGAATAAACAGGATTCGGGGTAGATATCACCATAAAACTAGCTCCAACTATTCCTAGGGATATTATTGTAAATAAACTATTCATTGAAGTTAGTCTCCAGCAGTCCGGTATCAGAGAATATGTCGCCAACATGCACACTTACCTAATGCACCTTGGGGTGATGCCAAGCCTCTACAACAGAAGAAAGGGCTGGGGGCTTATAAATGCGCCAACAATATCTCCAACCCTAACTATAGATATATTTATAATAAACAAAACGATTATGGGTAGGGCTAAAAGATAGCCCCTGTCTTAGTAGAAATTGCAGAAAGAGTTTTTCATGATTTCGCGACAGGTCTTCTTACCTACTCTAGACAAAGTTGTCTAGAGTAAGC